CTTAAAAAAAAGACGAAAGAAATTCAATAGATTTAAAACTTATTGTTATTGTTAGGTAAATAAATTACCAAATGTTTTTCTAGAATGTCCAATATCTGTTTTATATCTTCTATGCAAACATGTTCAATTTTCATAAGATCCTCCTGGCTGTTATTCAAAAGGTCCAATAATGTATATATATTGGCCCTTTTGAGGCAATTATAGATCCTTGGGGGCAATTCTGATTGGTCAATAAAAATCGATTTTAATGTTATTTCTTTTTTGTTTTTTCTGAGCTTAGTCAATTTATCATGAAAGATAAAAGGAAATAACGGAACCATGTGTTGATTGTTCTCGAAATTGGAGTTTTTTTCGTCCATATGTTCCATATGTAAAAAGGGAATAAAAAAATCAATCAAATTACGAGAGGCTTCGAGAAGTGCTTCTTTCGGAGTTAAACTTCCGTTTGTCCATATTTCGAGAAAAAGTATCTCTTGCTTTTCATTCCCATTGCCATAAGAATGAATACTATGATTTGCATTTCGAACAGGCATGAATACAGCATCTATAGGATAACTTCCATCTTGAAAGTTCTGTGGCATGTTTTTAAGATATCCTCGATTTCTCTCGATTTCTAATCCAATACACAAATCAATTGGTTCCATCAGGCTAGCTATATATTGCGTATTATCAACGATTTCGACATAAGGCGGTAACACGATATCTTGAGCAGTTACATATTTAGGACCTCTGACACAAATAGATGCGTTGCAGGTTCCATATAGATTACTTCTGAATACAATTTCTTTCAAATTCAGTAAGATTTCATGGACCGATTCTTGAATACCCGCTATGATAGAATATTCATGTGAGACTTTCTCAGATTTTACACGTGTGATACATGTTCCTTCTATTTCTCCAAGTAAAGCTCGTCGTATCGCAATGCCTATTGTGTCGGCTTGACCTTTTATAAGTGGAGACAGAATAAACCGTCCATAATAAAGACGTTTACTATCTGTTCTTGATTCAACACACTTCCACTGTAGTGTCCGAGTAGATACTGTTATTTTCTCTCGAACCATAGCAATAATATTGGATTAGATCATTGAATCATTTATTTCTCTTGTTTTTCTTGAAAATTATTCAATCGGCATTTCTACACACGCCTTTTTTTGGGGGGTCTACAGCCATTATGTGGCATAGGGGTTACATCTCGTACGAAAGTTAATAATATACCACTTCTACGAATAGCGCGGAGCGCTGCGTCCCTTCCGAGACCGGGACCTTTTATCATGACTTCTGCTCGTTGCATACCTTGATCCACTGCCGTACGAATAGCATTTGCTGTTGCGGTTTGAGCAGCAAACGGTGTCCCCCTTCTCGTACCCTTGAATCCACAAGCCCCGGCAGAGGACCAAGAAAACACCCGTCCCCGTACATCTGTAACAGCGACAATAGTATTATGGAAGCTTGCTTGAACATGAATAACTCCTTTTGGTATTCTACGCGTACTCTTAACCGAACTAATGCGTCCATTCTTACGTGAACCAATTCTGGGTATAGCTTTTGGCATATTTTATCATTTCATAAATATGAGTCAGAGATATATGGATATATCCATTTCATGTTAAAAGGGATTCCTTATTTAATTTAGGTATGTAGCCGGTTTCTTTAGTGAGTCTGATTATCCCTGCCTTTGTTTATGTCTCGGGTTAGAACAAATTACTATAATTCGCCCCCGCCTACGGATTAGCCGGCATTTTTCACAAATTTTACGAACAGAAGCTCTTATTTTCATATTGGTTATTCCTTGTCTTAAATCAGAATCTATTTCTTGGAAGAAAATAAGTTTCTTGAGATTGTGGACATCTTGCATCATATTCTCACAAAAGGAATGCTCAAGTTAAAATTAAAAAACCGATTAATCCTTCGAATCCTTCTTGTTTGGAAGTCAATAAATTATGTGTCCCCCGGTTGAATCATAACGACTTATTTCAATTTTGACTCTATTTCCTGGTAGTATCCGTAAAAAACTACGTCGAATCTTTCCTGAAACAGAACCTAGAATCAGACTTCAGTATCTAAACGAACCCGGAACATGCCGTTGAGAGGCGATTCGGCGATTAAACCTTCATGAATCCATTTTGGTTATTTCAGTACAGGTAAACCCCCCTTGAAGTATCAACTAATGGAGGAGGAACAATATTGGACAACTCGTCTCTTTTCTTTTTTTTTTACAATTACAAATAGTAAGTTTCAGATCCAGATCCAATTTGTATATTATAAGGATTACCATATATAACACAAAATTTCTCCGCCGATTCCTTCGAGCCGAGCCCTCCGGTCTGTCATTATACCTCGAGAAGTAGAAACAATTACAATCCCCATCCCGCCTAAAATTCGAGGAATTCGTTGAGAGTTAGAATAAATTCGTAGACCGGGTCGACTGATACGTTTTAAATTTAAAATATTTCTATAGGGCCTTTTTGTAGTCCTTCTGTGTTGTAATGTTAAAACCAAAAAATTTTTGTTGTTTTCTCGATGTGTTCTCACGTTTTCGATAAAACCTTCTTGTAAAAGTATTTTAACAATATTTTCCGTAATATTGGTAAATATTATTCGAACCACTCTTTTTTTATCCCTATCGGCATTTCGTATAGAGGTTATTATCTCGGCAATAGTATCCCTACCCATGGTAAGCTAAAATTATTATTGAATCCAAATTTGATATAATCAACATGTTTTTTTACATATTTTTTTTTCTAAATATGACTAATCACTAACGGTATATACGTGAGAGACAATCTTATTTCTTTCAAATACTCCAACTATGCACGATCTCGGTTTATAATACCTCGGGAGCTAATGAAACTATTTTAGTAAAATTTAATTGTCTCAACTCCCGGGCGATCGCCCCAAAAATTCGAGTTCCTTTTGGATTTCCTTCTTGATCAATAACAACCGCAGCGTTGTCATCATATCGTATTATCATACCGTTGTCACGTTTGAGTTCTTTACAGGTACGTACAATTACAGCTCGTACCACTTCTGATCTTTTTAGGGGCATATTTGGTACTGCTTCTTTGATCACAGCAACAATAACATCACCAATATGAGCATATCGACGGTTGCTAGCTCCTATGATTCGAATACACATCAATTCTCGAGCCCCGCTGTTATCTGCTACATTTAAATGGGTCTGAGGTTGAATCATATCATTTTGTAATCTGTTCTTTCAATGCAAAGGACGAAGAAAAAAAAGAGATATTCCTTATCTAAAATCTAAATCTAAAATAAAAAATTTGCAATTTTCCAAGACCCCCTTTGGTTCTACTTTATTTATCCTTTATCCCGAAATAATGAATTGAGTCCGTAGAGGCATTTTGGATGCTGCTATTGCAATTGCCCCTCTAGCTATATTTTCTGTTACTCCGGTCATTTCATAAAGTATTCGACCTGGTTTAACAACAGCTACCCAATATTCGGGGGATCCTTTCCCCGACCCCATACGCGTTTCGGCAGGTCTTACTGTAACTGGTTTGTCTGGAAATATCCGTACCCATATTTTGCCACCACGACGTACATTTCGTGTCATTGCTCGTCGACCCGCTTCTATTTGTCTCGATGTGATCCAAGCGGGTTCAAGTGCCCGAAGAGCATATTTCCCGAAACATATACGATTCCCTCGATAAGATATTCCTTTCATTCTTCCTCGGTGTTGTTTACGAAATCTGGTTCTTTTGGGGTTATAGTTGATGGTTGTTTCTGAATTCCATCTCTACTACAGAACCATACATGAGAATTTCTTCTCATATGGCTCCTCGCGATTTCATTTTATATTTCTTTTAGTAAATTACTAAAAGAAATATAAAATATATAATATTTTATAGTAAATCTTGGTATTCTTTGAGAAATCTAATATTTGTGTATCTGGTTTGAATAGATAACTAACCATTTTCTATTGTATAAATCATAGCATAGGATTCTTTTTTTATAAATTTTTTTATTTTATTGTTTAAATTTAGCAATCCAAAAAAAGAACGTTTTCGCGGGCGAATATTTACTCTTCTATTTCAATTTTAGAGTTGTCTATTGATTTTTCAGACTAGATGAATTGATTTCCGGCTCGTTCCGCCATCCCAACCAGCGAATCATTAAGATTCATTTTTAATAAAATAAAATCTTTTACATTCACAGCTTACATCGTTCCCATCACTTCTTACTTAATGGTTAGGTTCTAATTTTACAATGGAGCTCATAATGAAATTTGTTCTCGAGTCAACTTTCTCAGTCTTTATTGGCCCCAAGCTCTTGATTTTTTTGTTTTGTTATATGTTATATTAATCCTAGTTAAGTTAATCCTAGTAAGAGGAGTCGTTTTATTTTAATTATGAATTATGGATGGATGAATTCGTATTAATGCTTTTATTACACTGCCCTTTATTAAAATTAAATATTTATTAAATATTAAAAGCTTTTATAAAATTACTATTATAAGTATAAGTTTTTATAAAATTACTCACAAACCCTACATATTGGAAGTCTATATCATTGATATTGATTTTTTCTCTCTTTCTCTCAGCCTTCCGTTTACCCACATATTTCTTCTCTATTTTGCTTTACAACTTAAATCCTATTGATTTGATTGTTTTTTTTTACAAAAAAATTCAGTTGCTACAAAGATATGACCGATTTATCACATCTTGACTGGTCCTTTAGCTTTAGATCGAGATAATGTGAAGTGATGAGTTGGTTATTAGTTCTAGAGTTATTAAGGTCCTATTATTTATTATTATGGGGCTGGTTTGTTGAATTCTATTTGTTGAATTCTAACCCTAAAAACCAACGAGTCACACACTAAGCATAGCAATTTTATCAAATGGTCAATCGAATTGTTATTCAACCTTATAGAATTAAAATTAGAATTGCTAGTTTTGAGAAAAAGAATGAATGGGTTTAGCTTTCTAGATAGAAGTAAAAGAAAACTAAAAGTTTATTATTCCCCGTCTATAAATATCCAA